AATTCAAAAGTAAAAACCGCTTTTTTTTATTTGGTTATAACTACTTGAGCCGGACGAAAAGAAACTTTCACGTCCGATTTTAAAGGGGGGAGGATCTTATCCCAATTTTTCTTTTGCTAGGCCTATAGCTAAAAAACTTACTTTCTTACGATTACGAGGGTTATTCGAATATGAGATACAATCCTGGAAATACAGCATCCCGGTTTTTTTTACTACTCAAGGCTTCGATATATTTCGAAATCGAGAAATTTGTACTGGAGCAGGTGCGATACGAGAACAATTAGCCGATATAGATTTGCGAAGTATTCTAGATTATTCATTAGTCGAATGGAAGGAATTAGGCGACGAAAGAACCACGGGTAATGAATGGGAAGATCGCAAAATTGGAATAAGAAGGGATTTTTTGGTTAGACGCATAGAATTAGCTAAACACTTTATTCGAACAAATATCGAACCCGAATGGATGGTTTTATGTTTACTACCAGTTCTTCCTCCTGAATTACGACCCATCATTCAGATAGATGGGGGTAAGCTAATGAGCTCGGATATTAATGAACTCTATAGAAGAGTCATCTATCGAAACAATACGCTTACCGATCTATTAACAACAAATAGATCTACACCGGGGGAATTAGTAATGTGTCAAGAGAAATTGGTACAAGAAGCCGTAGATACGCTTCTTGATAATGGAATTCGCGGACAGCCAATCAGGGATGGTCATAATAAGATTTACAAGTCGTTCTCTGATGTAATTGAAGGAAAAGAGGGAAGATTTCGTGAGACTATGCTTGGCAAACGGGTTGATTATTCGGGTCGTTCTGTCATTGTTGTAGGACCCTCACTTCCACTACATCGATGTGGATTGCCTCGGGAAATAGCAATAGAGCTTTTCCAGACATTTGTAATTCGGGGACTAATTAGACAACATCTTGCTTCGAACATAGGAGTTGCTAAGAGTCAAATTCGGGAAAAAGATACAATTGTATGGGAAATATTGAAAGAAGTTATGCAGGGGCACCCCGTATTGCTGAATAGAGCGCCCACTTTGCATAGATTAGGCATACAGGCATTTCAACCCATTTTAGTCGAAGGACGTGCTGTTTGTTTACATCCATTAGTTCGTAAGGGATTCAATGCAGACTTTGATGGGGATCAAATGGCTGTTCATGTACCCTTATCTTTGGAGGCTCAAGCGGAGGCCCATTTACTTATGTTTTCGCATATGAATCTCTTGTCTCCAGCTATTGGGGATCCTATTTCCGTACCAACCCAAGATATGCTTATTGGTCTATATGTATTAACCATTGGGAATCGCCGAGGTATTTGTAGAAATAGGTATAATCCATGGAATCGAAGAAAGTATCAAAATGAAAGAATTAATGATAATAATCATCAGTCTAAGAAACAAAAAGAACCTTTTTTTTGTAATTCCTATGATGCAATTGGAGCTTATCGACAGAAAAGACTCAATTTAGATAGTCCTTTTTGGCTCCGCTGGCGAATCGATCAACGCATTATTGCTTCAAGAGAAGGTCCCATCGAGATTCACTATGAATCTGGGGGTACTTGTCAGGAGATTTATGAACACTCTTTTGTAGTAAGAAGTGTAAAAAAAGAAATTCTTTGTATATATATTCGAACAACTATTGGTCATATTTCTCTTTTTCGAGAAATCGAAGAAGCTCTACAAGGGTTTTGTCGAGCCTGCTCGTATGATCACTAATCATATGGCATCTCAATAAAGTGATTTTGTGACACTGGCGTGAATTTTGATCTCTCTGTTGCTACTAGGACTCTACTTTACTCTGAATTTTCATCCGGATTAATATCAAAAAAGGGAAGTTTTCAAATCATTGACTCAAACTCATTGTCGAATCCCAATCAGCAGAATATGGAGGGACTTATGGCAGAACGAGTCAATCTAGTCTTTCACAATAAAATAATAGACGGAACTGTCATTAAAAAACTGATTAGCAAATTAATAGATCACTTCGGAATGGCATATACATCACACATTCTGGATCAAGTCAAAACTCTGGGTTTCCAGCAAGCCACTGCTACATCCATTTCATTAGGGATTGATGATCTTTTAACGATCCCTTCTAAGGGGTGGTTAGTACAAGATGCTGAAGAACATAGTTTAATTTTAGAACAACACCATCATTATGGGAATGTGCATGCAGTAGAAAAATTACGCCAATCTATTGAGGTGTGGTATGCTACAAGTGAATATTTGCGACAAGAAATGAATCCTAATTTTAGGATGACAGATTCACTTAATCCAGTCCATATAATGTCTTTTTCGGGAGCTAGAGGAAATGCATCTCAAGTGCACCAATTAGTAGGTATGAGGGGATTAATGTCGGATCCTCAAGGACAAATGATTGATTTACCTATTCAAAGTAATTTACGCGAAGGGCTGTCTTTAACAGAATATATCATTTCTTGCTACGGAGCCCGAAAGGGGGTTGTGGATACTGCTGTACGAACCTCGGATGCGGGATATCTTACGCGCCGACTTGTTGAAGTAGTTCAACACATTGTTGTACGTCGAGCAGATTGTGGAACCGCCCGAGGGGTTGCCGTAAGTCCTCGAAATGGGATGATGCCCGAGTTCGAAAGAATTTTTATTCAAACATTAGTTGGTCGTGTATTAGCAGAGGATATATATATGGGCTCACGGTGCATCGCCACCCGAAATCAAGATATTGGATTTGGGCTTGTCAATCGATTCATAACCTTTCAAACACAAATACTATTTATTCGAACCCCTTTTACTTGTAGGAGTACATATTGGATCTGTCGATTATGTTATGGTCGGAGTCCCACTCATGGCGACCTGGTCGAGTTGGGAGAAGCTGTAGGTATTATTGCGGGTCAATCCATTGGAGAACCGGGGACTCAACTAACATTAAGAACTTTTCATACTGGAGGAGTCTTCACGGGTGGTACTGCAGAACATGTACGAGCCCCGTCGAATGGAAAAATCCAATTTAATGAAGATTTCGTTCATCCCACGCGTACGCGTCACGGGCATCCTGCTTTTCTATGTTCTACAGCCTTATATGTCATTATTGAGAGTGAGGATATTCTACATAATGTAACTATTCCACCAAAAAGTTTTCTTTTGGTTCAAAATAACCAATATGTCGAAGCAGAACAAGTAATTGCTGAGATTCGCGAGGTACCATACACTTTGAATTTGAAAGAGAGAGTTCAAAAACATATTTATTCTGACTCAGAGGGAGAAATGCACTGGAGTAATGATGTGTACCACGCACCTACATTTGCATATAGTAATGTTCATCTTTTACCAAAAACAAGTCATTTATGGATATTATCAGGAGGTTCGTGGAGATCCAGTGCAGTCCCCTTTTCACCGCACAAGGATCAAGATCAAATGAAAATTGATTCCCTTTCTGTAGAAAGAGGGTCAATTTCGACTCTCTCGGTGAATAATGATCCACTAAGATACAAATTACTTCGTTCATATTTTTCTGGTAAAAAAAAAGAAGACAAGATTCCTAATTATTCAGAACCCGTCCATTGGAATCTCATATACCCGGCGATTTTACACGGGAATTCTCATTTATTGGGAAAAAGTCGAGGAAATCGATTTCTCGTTCCAATCCAATCGATTCAAGAACGAAAGAAAGAGTTAATGCCTCATTCAGGTATCTCGATTGAACTACCAATAAATGGTATTTTCCGTAGAAATAATAGTATTTTTGCTTATTTCGATGATCCCCGATACAGAAGAAAGAGTTCGGGAATTACTAAATATGGGACTCTGGGCGTGCATTCAATCGTTAAAAAAGAGGATTTTATTGAGTCTCGACCAATAAAAGAATTGAAATCAAAATACCAAATGAAACTAGATCTATTTTTTTTCATTCCCGAAGAAGTGCATATTTTACCTGAATCTTCTTTGATAATGATACGAAATAATAGTCTCATTGGAATAGATACACGAATTGCTTTCAATATAAATACAAGAAGCTACGCGGACGGATTAGTCCGAATGGAGAGAAAAAAGAAGAGAATTGAACTGAAAATCTTTTCAGGAGATATTCATTTTCCTGGGGAGACCGATAAGATATCCCGACACAGTGGGATCTTGATACCTCCAGGAAAAGTAAACATCGATTTTAAGGACTCTAAAAAATGGAAAAATTGGATCTATGTCCAACGGATCACATCTACTAAGAAAAAGTATTTTGTTTTAGTTCGCCCTGTAGTGACATATGAGATATCAGATGGTCTAAATTTACCAACACTCTTCCCTCCGGATTTTTTACAAGAAAGGGATAATATGCAACTTAGAGTTGTCAATTATATTGGTTATGGAAATGCCAAACCCATTCAAGGAATTTCTGATACAAGTATTCAATTAATTCGGACTTGTTTAATTTTGAATTGGAACCAAGACATAAAAAGTTCTTCTATCGAGGAGGTCTGTACTTCTTTTATTGAAGTAAGTACAAATGGTTTGGTTCGAGCTTTCCTACGAATCGACTTAGTAAAATCGGCTATTTCGTATCGCCGAAAAAGGAATGATCTCTCCGGTTCAGGATTCATTTCCGATAATGTATCAGATCAGACCAACATCAATCCTTTTTATTCCATTTATAAAAAGAGAAAAACGAAACAATCACTTAACCACCAAAATTACGGAACTATTCGCACATTGTTAAATAACAATAAGGAATATCCTTCCTTGAGAATTTTATCACCATCTAATTGTTTCCGAATAGACCTATTCAACGATATAAAATATCCCAATGTGAAAAAAAAATTCATTTCAACAGATTCTATAATTAAAATTAGGAATTCGATCGGACCGTTAGGAACGGTCCTTAATTTTTTGAATTTTTTTTCCTTTTATTATTTACTAACTCATAATCCGATCTTGATAACTAAATATCTTCAACTTAAAAATTTAAAACGGACTTTTCAAGTGCTTAAATATTATTTAATGGATGAAAATGGGATAATTTCAAATCGTGATCCGTACAGTAAAATTGTTTTCAATTTATTCAATTTGAATTGGTATTTTCTCCAGCAAAGTTATTGTCCTAATTATTGGGAAGAAAGACCCACAATAATTAGTCTCGGCCAGTTTATTTGTCAAAATGGATATATAGCCAAAAAAGGACCCCCCTTAAAATCGGGTCAAGTTTTGCTTGTTCAAGTTGACTCTGTAGTAATAAGATTGGCTAAACCTTATTTTGCCACTCCGGGAGCAACCGTTCATGGACATTATGGAGAAATCTTTTACGAAGGAGATACATTAGTTACATTTATATATGAAAAATCGCGATCCGGTGATATAACGCAAGGTCTTCCAAAAGTGGAACAGGTCTTAGAAGTGCGTTCAATTGATTCAATATCAATGAACCTAGAAAAAAGAATTGAGGGTTGGAACGAGCATATAACAAAAATTCTTGGAATTCCTTGGGGATTCTTGATTGGGACTGAGCTGACTATAGTGCAAAGTCGTATATCGTTGGTTACTAAGATACAAAAGGTTTATCGATCCCAAGGGGTGCAAATTCATAATAGGCACATAGAGATTATTGTACGCCAAATAACATCAAAAGTGTTGGTTTCCGAGGATGGAATGTCTAATGTTTTTTTACCTGGAGAACTAATCGGATTGTTGCGAGCGGAACGAACAGGGCGCGCTTTAGAAGAATCGATCTGTTACCGCGCTATCCTATTGGGAATAACAAGAGCATCTTTGAATACTCAAAGTTTCATATCGGAAGCGAGTTTTCAAGAAACTGCTCGAGTTTTAGCCAAAGCAGCTCTTCGTGGTCGTATCGATTGGTTGAAAGGTCTAAAAGAGAATGTTGTTATAGGTGGGATGATCCCCGTTGGGACCGGATTTAAAAGATTACTGCGGCAACATAAGAATAAGAGCATTCCTTTGAAAAGTCAAACGAAGAGTTTTTTCGAGGGGGAAATACGAGATATTTTGTTCCACCACGCAGGCTTATTTGATTCGTGACGTTCAAAAGAATTTCCATGATACACCTGAGGAATCATTTAGATCATATATCATTTAATGATTCCTAAAAAAAGTGTAGTCATACTTACTTTCTTTTGTTTTGGCATTCAATTTCCATTTGAAAACTTCTTTCTATAGGGTCTTGAGGGGGTAATGGTAATGGAAATTCAGATAATAATGAATAGAGATTAGCGGTTTGGATTATGTATTGACATCGATACATCCAATCCACGGTAGAAGAAAAGGTTCCGTCGGAACAATTGGTTAGTTCAAGACAACCTCGTCACTTTTTTTTAAACAAAAAAAAAAGGAAGTGTGGGAAGAAATGACAAGAAGATATTGGAACATAAATTTGGAAGAGATGATGGAAGCAGGAGTTCATTTTGGTCATGGGACTAGGAAATGGAATCCGAGGATGTCGCCTTATATTTCTACCAAGCGTAAAGGTATTCATATCACAAATCTTACTAAAACTGCTCGTTTTTTATCAGAAGCTTGTGATTTAGTTTTTGATGCAGCAAGTAAGGGAAAAGAGTTTTTAATTGTTGGTACAAAAACTAAAGCAGCCAATTCAGTAGTGCGGGCTGCAATAAGGGCTCGGTGTCATTATGTTAATAAAAAATGGCTCGGTGGCATGTTAACCAATTGGTCCACTACAGAAACTAGACTTCATAAGTTCAGGGACTTGAGAATCGAACAAAAGACGGGGAAATTCTACTGTCTTCCAAAAAAAAGAGACGCAGCTATGTTCAAGAGACAATTATCCCACTTGCAAACATATCTGGGCGGGATTAAATATATGACGGGGTTACCCGATATTATAATTATCGTTGATCAGCAAGAAGAATATACAGCTCTTCGAGAATGTATCACTTTGGGAATTCCAACAATTTGCTTAATCGATACAAATTGTGATCCCGACCTTGCAGATATTTCAATTCCAGCAAATGATGACGCTATAGCTTCAATCCGATTAATTCTTACTAAATTAGTATTCGCAATTTGTGAGGGTCGTTCTAACTATATACGAAATACGTAATTAATAATAAGATAGAAATAACTCCTGAAATTTATGGAATCGTTTACTATTCTCGAATTTGATTAGATTATATAAATGAGATAAAAATCAGTGGGGATATTATGTTATTAGTTCGTATCAAAAAATTCAAATAAGCAAGTCGAAAAAGAGATGGTTGAATAATTAAAATAATTTCCTGGAATTGCAATTTCGGTAATATGAATGTTCTATCATGTTCCACCAACACACTAAAAGTGTTATACGAAATATCGGGTGTAGAAGTAGGCCAACATTTTTATTGGCAAATAGGAGGTTTTCAAATCCATGGCCAAGTACTTATTACTTCTTGGGTTGTAATTGCTATCTTATTAGTTTCAGCCAGTATAGCTGTTCGGAATCCACAAACCATTCCGAATGACGGGCAGAATTTCTTCGAATATGTCCTTGAATTCATTCGAGACGTGAGCCAAACCCAGATTGGAGAAGAATACGGTCCATGGGTTCCTTTTATAGGAACTATGTTCCTATTTATTTTTGTTTGTAATTGGTCAGGGGCTCTTTTACCATGGAAAATCATACAGTTACCCCATGGAGAGTTAGCCGCACCCACGAATGATATAAATACTACTGTTTCTTTAGCTTTACTCACCTCAGTAGCCTATTTCTATGCGGGTCTTAGCAAAAAAGGATTAGGTTATTTCAGTAAATACATTCAACCTACTCCAATCCTTTTACCCATTAACATCTTGGAAGATTTTACAAAACCCTTATCGCTTAGTTTTCGACTTTTCGGAAATATTTTAGCCGATGAATTAGTAGTTGTTGTTCTTGTTTCTTTAGTACCTTCAGTAGTTCCTATACCCGTCATGTTCCTTGGATTATTTACAAGTGGTATTCAAGCTCTAATTTTTGCAACTTTAGCCGCCGCTTATATAGGAGAATCCATGGAAGGTCATCATTGACTTCACTTACAAATAGTTGTTTTTTGAATTTAGACCAAAATAATAGCGGAATTCAAGATAATCTACTTGGAGAACATCAAAATAGATAACTAATAAGAGATAACTAATAAGGCAGTTATAATATACCGTAATAGGAAAAAAGATTCCACTCAAAATAGTTAGGGGGGGATTCTAAAAAAAACAAAAGAGATCGAAAGGATAGGTTTCCTAAAATGAATGTCCTGTTTGGATGTAGTATTTTATTTTCTATAAATATAAGAATATTTTAATAAATGATATTTTAGTTTATTTATAAATATTTTTATAAATATTTATAAATAAATATAAAATATTTAATAAAAAACAATTTAATAAACAAGAAGAATAAAAAATTAAGAAAGAAAATAGAATAAAATGCTAATGAAAATTTCTATGAAATGATTCGCCTTAACCAATTTTTCTATGTAAATTCGATCCATGCGGAATAATCATAAAGAAAGAGAAGAATTAAAAAACGCGATTCAAAAAAAGAAATTAGCCCGTTCTAAATTGTGTATCTTGAATGCCTAGAATCCAACTATTATCGAATTCAGCTAGGGAGTTTTTCCCATTCAAAAAGAATTCTAATGGATCTCAGATCCAAATAAGTTGGTTTACATTCTGGAAGAAACACATGTATATGGGATATTAGATATTGAATCGTTATATATGACCTAAAAAATATCTAATACCAAAATACTATGTCAATAGGGATTTCAATAGACGTCTTTGGTGTTGGATTCCTAAGAATCCAACTTCAAAAACCGATAGAGAATCGGTTCTGATGATTCATATGATTCAATAATATTATTCTATTACTTACTTCAATTTGGAGTTTTTAGTTACTCTGTTTGGATGAAACTGCGTGATGAAATAATTCATCTATAATTCATTGAATGATTGTATCATTAACCATTTTTTTTTTTGTGAGGAATTTAACTTATCATGAATCCACTGATTTCTGCCGCTTCTGTTATTGCTGCTGGGTTAGCTGTCGGACTTGCTTCTATTGGACCTGGGGTTGGCCAAGGGACTGCTGCGGGCCAAGCTGTAGAGGGGATCGCACGACAGCCCGAGGCGGAGGGAAAAATACGAGGTACTTTATTGCTTAGTCTGGCTTTTATGGAAGCATTAACAATTTATGGATTGGTTGTCGCTTTAGCGCTGTTATTTGCGAATCCTTTTGTTTAATCTTGTCTTAAACACTTAAACAATCACAAATATATAGATATAGAAAATTTTGACTTATTTTTTTTTGTCTGAATTGATTTTAGTCAGGACTTATACTTGCTCCTTGCTTTTTTGAATTATATTACTAATTCACTCCTACAATTTCCAATGTGGGACACTAATCCCTGCCCGGGAAGGAAAGATTTAAGGATGAGTAATTAGTATACCGATCCGCTTTCTTCCTTCCCGTTCTTAGAAATTGAAACTTATGGAGTCTTCCAACAAACGAAATATTCCGAAATTGATACGAAACTTGAAATTAGATAGCTAATTCGAAAATTCTAATAAGTATTATTTTATTTAGGAATTTTTTTTGAAAAAATCCATTTCGAAATCAATTCTATAGATATAAGAAATTCATATAAATCGAATATAAGAATATATAGAAGTATAGATATAAGGGAAGTGATACAAAAAAGAAATTCTATTCTTGTTTTTTTATCTATCTGTAAAAGAAAAAAGGGGATTGTATGAAAAATCTAACCGATTCTTTCCTTTCCTTGGGTCAATGGCCGCTGGCCGGGAGTTTCGGGTTTAATACCGATATTTTAGCAACAAATCCAATAAATCTAAGTGTAGTATTTGGTGTATTGATCTTTTTTGGAAAGGGAGTGTGTGCGAGTTGTTTATTTCAAGAATAGGCTGGACCGGCCCAGCTGCACTTTTTTTTTCATTAGTTTCATTTTAACTAGTAAAAAAATGAAAGTAAAAGATGCATGATCTCGCGAATTACTTATGAATTTTGAAATTGATTGAATTTTC